GTTTGTGTAGCTTAAATTAAAGCATAACACTGAAGATGTTAAGATGGGCCCTAAAAAGCCTCCCAAACACATAAGCTTGGTCCCAGCTTTGATGTCAGCTTTGATAAAATTTATACATGCAAGTTTCCGCCCCCCCGTGAGAATGCCCTCTCGAACCCACCCCGGAAAAGAGGAGCCGGCATCAGGCACAACACTGCTTAGCCCACGACGCCTTGCTTAGCCACACCCCCACGGGTACTCAGCAGTAATAAACATTAAGCCATGAGTGAAAACTCGACTTAGTCAGCATCAAGAGGGCCGGTAAAACTCGTGCCAGCCACCGCGGTTATACGAGAGGCCCAAGTTGACAGAATTCGGCGTAAAGAGTGGTTAATGAATATTATACTAAAGCCGAACACCCTCAAGACTGTTATACGTGTTCGAGGGCAGGAAGCCCTTCAACGAAAGTGGCTTTAATAAGCATGAACCCACGAAAGCTAGGGCACAAACTGGGATTAGATACCCCACTATGCCTAGCCTTAAACAAAATTGCCCCCATACAACAACCATTCGCCAGGGAACAACGAGCCCCAGCTTAAAACCCAAAGGACTTGGCGGTGCTTTAGACCCCCCTAGAGGAGCCTGTTCTAGAACCGATACTCCCCGTTCAACCTCACCCCCTCTTGTTTTTCCCGCCTATATACCGCCGTCGTCAGCTTACCCTGTGAAGGGCTAATAGTAAGCAAAATTGGCAAAGCCCAAAACGTCAGGTCGAGGTGTAGCGAACGAGGGGGGAAGAAATGGGCTACATTTACTGGCTCAGTAAATACGAATGCTACACTGAAATAAGTAGCTGAAGGAGGATTTAGCAGTAAGAGGGGAATAGAGTGCCCCTCTGAAAACGGCCCTGAAGCGCGCACACACCGCCCGTCACTCTCCCCAACGGTAACTAAAGAATAAATAATAATATACTACTGCCACAAGGGGAGGCAAGTCGTAACATGGTAAGTGTACCGGAAGGTGTACTTGGAAAACTCCAGAGCGTAGCTAAGAAGTACAGCATCTCCCTTACACCGAGAAGACACCCGTGCGAATCGGGTCGCGCTGAACCCCAACAGCTAGCTCACCCAAATAATTCCAACAAACAACATTAATAACCCCGAAAATAATTTTCCCAATGCAACAAACCATTTTACCATCCTAGTATGGGAGACAGAAAAGAAAAATTTGAAGCTATAGAAAAAGTACCGCAAGGGAAAGCTGAAAGAGAGCTGAAAAAGCCCAGTAAAGGCGACCATAGCAGAGACTACCCCTCGTACCTTTTGCATCATGATTTAGCAAGCATCCCTCGAGCAAAGAGCCCTTTATGTTCGAAACCCCGAAACTAAGCGAGCTACTCCAAGACAGCCTATTGCAGGGCAAACCCGTCTCTGTCGCAAAAGAGTGGGAAGAGCTTCGAGTAGAGGTGACAGACCTACCGAGCCTAGTAATAGCTGGTTACCTGAAAACTGAATAGAAGTTCAGCCTTTTATATTCTTAACCCCACCATGGTTAAACCGTTCACTGACTAAAAGAATGTAAAGGAGTTATTCAAGAGAGGGACAGCTCTCTTGAACAAAGATACAACTTTTTAAGAAGGCCTAAGATCATAGCACCCAAGGCAATGCACCTAAGTTGGCTTAAAAGCAGCCACCCTTAAAGAAAGCGTTAAAGCTCAAGTGTGAGCCCCCAACAATACCGATCAAGTAGTCTTAAGCCCCTATTTATATCAGGTCTATTCATTCATAAATGAATAAGATTATGCTAAAATGAGTAATAAGAGGGCCCAGGCCCTCTCAAGTACACCCGTGTAAATCAGAGCGAACCCCCACTGAAAATTAACGCCCCCAACCCCAGAGTGTAGTGAACAAAACATAAAAACGAGAAAAACCCCCAACACAGTTAGCGTTGACCCCACACAGGAGTGTTTCATGAAAGACTAAAAGGAAAAGAAGGAACTCGGCAAACACCAGCCTCGCCTGTTTACCAAAAACATCGCCTCTTGCCCCATCGTATAAGAGGTCCTGCCTGCCCTGTGACGAAAGTTTAACGGCCGCGGTATTTTGACCGTGCGAAGGTAGCGTAATCACTTGTCTTTTAAATAGAGACCTGTATGAATGGCATAACGAGGGCTGAGCTGTCTCCTTTTTCCGGTCAACGAAATTGATCTGCCCGTGCAGAAGCGGGCATAACCACATAAGACGAGAAGACCCTATGGAGCTTTAGACATTCAGACACATCACGTTAAAGACCCCATCTCCAGGATTAAACCAGATGAAAACTGTCTCACTGTCTTTGGTTGGGGCGACCACGGAGAAACAAAAAACCCCCGTGCGGAAGAGGGTCACCCCTCGAAACTAGAGCCACAGCTCTAATTAGCAGAATATCTGACCATTAGATCCGGTATTACCGATCAACGGACCCAGTTACCCTAGGGATAACAGCGCAATCCCCTTTTAGAGCTCATATCGACAAGGGGGTTTACGACCTCGATGTTGGATCAGGACTTCCTAATGGTGCAGCCGCTATTAAGGGTTCGTTTGTTCAACGATTAAAGTCCTACGTGATCTGAGTTCAGACCGGAGAAATCCAGGTCAGTTTCTATCTATGGATAGCTTCTTCCTAGTACGAAAGGACCGGAAGAAGAGGGCCCATGCTGTGAGTAAGCCCTCCCCCCACCTAGTGCCACCCACTAAAGAAGGTAAAGGGGCTTACCCCGACCGCCCGAGAAAAAAAAGGCAAGTCAAGGTGGCAGAGCCCGGATTAATGCAAAAGGCCTAAGCCCTTTCTACAGAGGTTCAAGTCCTCTCCTTAACTATGCTTACTATCATTATTACCCACATCATCAACCCGCTGGCGTACATAGTCCCTGTTTTACTAGCAGTCGCCTTCCTAACACTGATTGAGCGCAAGGTCCTAGGGTACATACAACTTCGGAAAGGACCAAACGTAGTCGGCCCCTACGGCCTATTGCAGCCCATCGCGGACGGTGTAAAACTGTTTATTAAGGAACCGATCCGCCCCTCTACCTCCTCCCCCCTTTTATTCCTACTGGCCCCAATGCTCGCCCTCACCCTAGCACTAACCCTGTGAGCCCCCATCCCCCTCCCCCACCCAGTAACCGACCTTAATTTAAGCATTCTCTTTATTCTCGCACTTTCTAGCCTGGCTGTCTACTCCATCCTCGGTTCTGGCTGGGCATCAAATTCAAAGTATGCCTTAATCGGTGCACTCCGTGCAGTCGCCCAAACAATTTCGTATGAGGTTAGCCTGGGGCTGATTCTTCTTAGTGTAATTATTTTTACGGGGGGCTTCACACTTCAGACTTTTAATACAACCCAGGAAAGCATTTGACTTCTTCTGCCAGCCTGGCCACTGGCAGCTATATGATACATCTCAACGCTGGCGGAGACAAACCGGGCCCCATTTGATTTAACAGAGGGGGAATCTGAATTAGTATCCGGATTTAATGTAGAGTATGCCGGGGGCCCCTTTGCTCTGTTCTTCTTAGCAGAGTATGCCAACATTTTACTAATGAATACCCTCTCGGCGACCTTGTTCTTCGGAGCCTCCCACATCCCCCACCTGCCCGAGCTCACAACCGTCAACCTTATAATTAAAGCAACCCTTCTTTCAGTCCTGTTTCTGTGGGTCCGAGCGTCCTACCCTCGATTCCGATACGACCAGCTTATGCACCTCATCTGAAAAAACTTTCTCCCCCTGACATTAGCGCTTGTCGTCTGACACCTAGCCCTCCCCATAGCATTCGCAGGCCTCCCCCCTCAGGCCTAGGCGGGAGCCGTGCCTGAATTAAAGGGTCACTTTGATAGGGTGAATAATGAGGGTTAGAGCCCCTCCAGCTCCTTAGAAAGAAGGGACTCGAACCCTACCTGGAGAGATCAAAACTCTCAGTGCTTCCACTACACCACTTCCTAGTAAAGTCAGCTAAAGATAAGCTTTTGGGCCCATACCCCAAACATGTTGGTTAAAATCCCTCCTTTACTAATGAACCCTTATATTCTCTCTATCTTTTTGTTTGCCCTTGGACTAGGTACAACTATTACCTTCGCGAGCTCACATTGACTCCTGGCCTGAATAGGACTAGAAATTAACACACTCGCCATCATCCCACTTATGGCTCAGCACCACCACCCCCGAGCAGTAGAGGCCACCACTAAATACTTTCTGACACAGGCCACCGCCGCGGCAACCCTCCTGTTTGCCAGTGTGAATAACGCCTGATTAACCGGCCAATGGGACATCACCTTAATGACCCACCCGGTCCCAACGACCATAATTACTATTGCCCTAGCCCTGAAGCTAGGCCTGGCCCCCCTTCACACCTGACTACCAGAAGTCCTGCAAGGTCTTAGCCTAACTAATGGACTTATTCTATCCACATGACAAAAACTAGCCCCCTTTGCCCTGCTCTTACAACTCCCGCTCCAAGACCAGACGCTTCTTACCATCTTAGCCCTAGCCTCGACCCTTATTGGGGGATGGGGAGGCCTGAATCAGACCCAGCTCCGAAAGATTCTAGCATACTCATCAATCGCCCACCTCGGCTGAATGATTTTGGTCCTACAGTTTTTCCCCTCCCTCACACTCCTTGCACTTTCGACCTACCTCCTGATAACATCAGCAGCTTTTTTAACACTAAACGCCAGCAAAGCCACCACACTTAACATAATCGCAACCTCCTGGGCCAAAATCCCTGCCCTAACAGCTATCCTCCCCCTAGTACTTCTATCGCTGGGAGGCCTTCCACCCCTTACAGGGTTTATGCCCAAGTGGTTGATCATTCAAGAACTAACTAAGCAGGACCTCCCCCTCACTGCCACTTTTGCAGCCCTGACTGCCCTCCTTAGCTTGTACTTCTACCTTCGCCTTTCATACGCAATAACACTAACCATGGCCCCTAACACCCTCTCAAGCACCACCCCCTGACGGTTTCTCCCGCATCTTATTACTTCACCCCTCTCCCTAACAGTCATGATATCGACTCTTTTGCTTCCACTCGCCCCGGCTCTGGTCGCCCTCTCCCACCTCTAGGGGCTTAGGTTCAACTTAGACCAAGGGCCTTCAAAGCCCTAAGCGAGGGTGAGAATCCCCCAGCCCCTGATAAGACTTGCAGGACATTAACCCACATCTTTTGTATGCAAAACAAACACTTTAATTAAGCTAAAGCCTTTCTAGACGGGAAGGCCTCGATCCTACAAAATCTTAGTTAACAGCTAAGCGCCCTAACCAGCGAGCATCCGCCTAGTCTTTCCCCCGCCTGCGGGCGGGAAGGCGGGGGAAAGCCCCGGCAGACGTTAGTCTGCTACTTATGATTTGCAATCAGACGTGTTGACACCTCAAGGCTTGGTAAAAAGAGGACTTAAACCTCTGTACATGGGGCTACAATCCACCGCTTGAACACTCAGCCATTTTACCTGTGGCAATCACACGATGATTCTTCTCAACCAACCATAAAGACATTGGCACCCTATATCTTGTTTTTGGTGCCTGAGCCGGCATAGTAGGCACGGCCTTAAGCCTCCTCATCCGAGCAGAACTTAGCCAACCCGGGGCGCTTTTAGGAGACGACCAAATTTATAATGTAATCGTAACCGCTCACGCCTTTGTAATAATTTTTTTTATGGTGATACCAATTATGATTGGGGGATTCGGCAACTGACTGATTCCCCTAATGATTGGGGCCCCTGACATGGCCTTCCCCCGAATGAACAACATGAGCTTCTGACTACTCCCTCCCTCCTTCCTTCTACTCCTTGCCTCTTCCGGAGTAGAGGCGGGAGCGGGCACAGGGTGGACAGTATACCCCCCACTAGCAGGAAACCTAGCCCACGCCGGAGCATCTGTGGACTTAACAATTTTTTCCCTCCATCTGGCCGGAATCTCCTCTATCCTGGGGGCCATTAATTTTATTACTACTATTTTAAATATGAAACCTCCCGCCATCTCTCAGTACCAAACCCCCTTATTTGTTTGGGCTGTCCTAATCACTGCCGTCCTTCTTTTACTTTCCTTGCCCGTGCTTGCCGCAGGCATCACAATGTTACTAACGGACCGAAACTTAAACACAACCTTCTTTGACCCAGCAGGAGGAGGAGACCCCATCTTATACCAGCACCTTTTCTGGTTCTTTGGCCACCCAGAGGTCTACATTCTGATTCTCCCAGGATTCGGTATGATTTCACACATCGTCGCATACTACGCGGGCAAAAAAGAACCATTCGGCTACATGGGCATGGTATGGGCTATGATGGCTATCGGCCTTCTTGGCTTTATCGTGTGAGCCCACCACATGTTTACAGTCGGGATGGACGTCGACACACGAGCCTACTTTACATCCGCAACAATGATTATCGCCATCCCAACGGGTGTAAAAGTCTTCAGCTGACTAGCCACCCTTCACGGAGGGGCAATCAAATGGGAAACCCCCCTACTATGAGCCCTAGGTTTCATTTTTCTTTTTACAGTTGGGGGCCTAACAGGGATTGTCCTGGCCAATTCGTCTCTAGATATTACACTGCACGACACATACTATGTCGTGGCCCACTTCCACTACGTACTTTCAATAGGAGCCGTGTTTGCGATTATAGCAGGCTTTGTCCACTGGTTCCCCCTCTTTACAGGATACACCCTCCATAGCACATGATCCAAAATCCACTTCGGAGTAATGTTTATTGGTGTAAATTTAACCTTCTTCCCACAACACTTCCTGGGGCTCGCTGGAATACCTCGACGCTACTCGGACTACCCAGACGCCTACACCCTCTGAAATACAGTCTCCTCTTTAGGATCCTTAATTTCTCTCACCGCAGTCATTATGTTCTTATTTATTATTTGAGAGGCCTTTGCAGCTAAACGAGAAGTACTGTCAGTAGAACTAACAACAACCAATGTAGAATGACTACACGGCTGCCCTCCCCCTTATCACACATTTGAAGAGCCTGCCTTTGTTCAAGTGCAAGCCAACTAGCTCGAGAAAGGAGGGAATTGAACCCCCTTATACCGGTTTCAAGCCGGCCACATGGCCACTCTGTCACTTTCTTCATAAGATACTAGTACAGTTGATAGTACACTGCCTTGTCGAGGCGGAGTCGTAGGTTTGACCCCTGCGTATCTTGTAATGGCACATCCCTCACAACTAGGATTTCAAGATGCAGCATCCCCAGTCATAGAAGAGCTTCTCCACTTCCACGACCATGCCCTTATAATCGTGTTCCTCATCAGCACACTAGTCCTCTATATTATTGTTGCTATAGTTACAACTAAACTCACAAATATGTACATTCTAGACTCCCAGGAGATCGAAATTATTTGAACAATTTTACCTGCTATCATCCTGATCCTAATTGCGCTCCCGTCTCTTCGTATCCTTTACCTTATGGATGAGATCAACAACCCCCATCTAACAATTAAAGCAATCGGACACCAATGATACTGAAGCTATGAGTACACCGACTACAAGGAAATTGCTTTTGACTCATACATGGTGCCAACACAAGACCTGGCCCCAGGCCAATTTCGACTTCTTGAAGTAGACCACCGAATGGTTGTCCCAACTGAGGCCCCGGTCCGAGTACTAGTGACCGCAGAAGACGTACTTCACTCATGGGCCGTACCTGCACTTGGCGTAAAAATGGACGCCGTCCCTGGTCGACTTAATCAGACAGCCTTCATCGCCTCTCGCCCCGGCGTATTCTATGGCCAATGCTCAGAGATTTGCGGCGCAAATCATAGCTTTATGCCCATCGTAGTAGAAGCAGTTCCCTTAAAATACTTCCAAGACTGATCCACCCTAATGCTCGAAGATGCCTCGCTAAGAAGCTAAACTGGGCCCTCAGCGTTAGCCTTTTAAGCTAAAGATTGGTGCCTCCCAACCACCCTTAGCGACATGCCGCAACTGAACCCCGCACCCTGATTTGCCATTCTAGCGTTCTCGTGATTAGTTTTCCTGACCATCGTTGTACCAAAAACACTTTCTCACACATTCCCTAATGAGCCTACACCTCAAAGCACTCAAACCCCTAAAACAGAGCCCTGAACTTGACCATGAGCCTAAGCTTCTTCGACCAGTTTATAAGCCCCACTTACCTTGGCATCCCGCTCATTGCCCTTGCACTAACCCTGCCCTGACTACTCTTTCCTAACCCTTCTGCCCGCTGACTAAACAATCGCCTTTTAACCCTACAAAATTGGTTCATGGGCCAGTTCACGTCACAAATATTTTCACCAATTAACCTAGGGGGGCACAAATGGGCGCTCCTGTTAGCCTCTCTAATAATCTTCCTGATTTCTCTTAATATGCTCGGACTTCTGCCATACACCTTTACCCCTACTACACAACTTTCTATAAACATGGGCCTGGCCGTCCCACTCTGACTAGCCACAGTGTTGATAGGCATGCGAACCCAGCCCACCGCTGCCCTGGGCCACCTCCTCCCGGAAGGGACCCCTGTCCCCCTTATCCCGGTGTTAATTATCATCGAAACAATCAGCCTCTTCATTCGTCCCTTGGCCCTGGGAGTCCGACTAACAGCTAATTTGACAGCAGGCCACCTCCTTATGCAACTAATCGCTACTGCAGCCTTTGTCCTTCTACCACTCATGCCTGCCGTAGCAATTCTGACCTCCGTGATTTTGCTTTTGCTAACCATATTAGAAGTTGCAGTCGCAATAATTCAAGCCTACGTATTTGTTCTACTAATTAGCCTTTACTTACAAGAAAACGTATAATTAATGGCCCACCAAGCACACGCATACCATATAGTAGACCCCAGCCCCTGACCGCTTACAGGAGCAATCGCTGCCCTTCTAATAACTTCCGGCCTTGCTATCTGATTCCACTATAACTCAATAACACTAATTATGCTAGGCACAATTCTGCTGCTTCTAACAATGTACCAGTGATGACGAGACATTGTTCGAGAAGGAACATTTCAAGGCCACCATACACCGCCCGTCCAAAAGGGGCTCCGATACGGAATAATCCTGTTTATCACATCAGAAGTTTTCTTTTTCCTCGGCTTCTTTTGAGCTTTCTTCCACTCTAGCCTCGCCCCCACTCCAGAAGTTGGCGGATGCTGACCCCCGACAGGAATTACCCCATTAGACCCCTTCGGCGTCCCGCTTTTAAACACCGCAGTGTTGCTCTCATCCGGTGTAACAGTAACATGAGCCCACCACAGCATTATGGAGGGGGAACGCAAGCAGGCCATTCAATCTCTGGCCCTAACGATCATCTTAGGGTGCTACTTCACCTTCTTGCAAGCTATAGAATATTATGAAGCCCCCTTCACCATTGCTGACGGAGTGTACGGCTCGACATTCTTTGTTGCAACTGGCTTCCATGGCCTCCACGTCATTATCGGGACATCCTTCCTTGCCATTTGTTTCTTACGACAAGTCAACTACCACTTCACGACAGAACATCACTTCGGGTTCGAAGCAGCAGCATGATACTGACACTTCGTAGACGTTGTCTGACTCTTCCTTTACATCTCCATTTATTGATGAGGATCCTATCTTTCTAGTATTAAGAAGTATAAGTGACTTCCAATCACCCGGTCTTGGTTAAAATCCAAGGAAAGATAATGAATTTGATCTCGTCAATCCTCCTAATCACTGCCCTTCTCTCCACAGTACTTGCAATCGTCTCATTCTGACTCCCCCAAATGAACCCGGACCAGGAAAAGCTCTCCCCCTACGAATGCGGATTTGACCCCCTGGGCTCGGCCCGTCTGCCCTTTTCCATGCGGTTTTTTCTTGTCGCCATCCTCTTTCTTCTTTTTGACCTAGAGATTGCCCTTTTACTACCCCTTCCCTGGGGGGACCAACTTCCGTCCCCCCTCGCTACTTTTTTTTGAGCAGCAGTGCTCTTGGCCCTTCTTATCCTAGGTCTTATATACGAATGAGTTCAGGGGGGCCTAGAATGAGCTGAATAACTTAATGACTTAACGACTTAGGTGATTATTTTAATTAAAATATTTGATTTCGGCTCAAAAGCTCGCGGTTAAATTCCGCAATCACCTAATGACTCCAATACACTTCACTTTTTCAGCAGCATTCTTGCTAGGGCTAGCGGGGTTAGCGTTCCACCGAACCCACCTACTCTCGGCCCTCCTCTGTTTAGAAGGCATAATGCTATCCCTATTCCTTGCCCTCTCTTTGTGATCCCTCGAACTTACAACCGCTGCATTCTCCCCCTCCCCCCTCCTACTTCTGGCATTCTCTGCCTGTGAAGCAAGCGCGGGCTTAGCCCTTCTAGTAGCAACCGCCCGCACACATGGAACCGACCACCTACAGAGCCTTAACCTCCTCCAATGCTAAAAATTCTTCTGCCAACCCTTATGCTAGCCCCCACAACCTGGCTCACCCCTGCAAAGTGATTGTGGCCCACCACCCTCGCCCACAGCCTTCTAATTGCCGTAACCAGCCTAACCTGGCTGACAGCAACAGGCGAATCTGGGTGAACAAACCTTAACAAGATAATAGCTACAGACCCCCTTTCTACCCCACTTTTAGTGCTGACTTGCTGACTACTCCCACTAATAATCCTTGCAAGCCAAAGCCATACTGCGCAAGAGCCAATCAACCGACAGCGAACCTATATTTCTTTTCTCATTTCTCTGCAATTTTTTCTCATCCTTGCTTTTTCTGCAACAGAAGTCATTCTTTTTTATGTAATGTTTGAAGCCACACTAATCCCCACCCTTATCATTATTACCCGCTGAGGCAATCAAACGGAACGACTTAATGCGGGCACATACTTCCTTTTCTACACACTCGCTGGCTCCCTCCCACTTCTAGTCGCCCTTCTGCTGCTACAGAATTCAATTGGCACCCTCTCTCTCTTTACTCTACAATACGCCCCCTACATACCCCTCCTCACTATTGGTGACAAGCTCTGATGGGCTGGCTGCCTACTAGCCTTTTTAGTTAAAATACCCCTGTATGGAATACACCTTTGACTACCGAAAGCCCACGTAGAGGCCCCCATCGCCGGTTCAATAGTTCTGGCAGCTGTATTACTTAAACTGGGGGGCTACGGCATAATGCGCATGGCCATCGCACTCGAGCCCTTAACCAAAGAATTGAGCTACCCCTTCATTATCTTAGCACTTTGGGGGGTGGTAATAACCGGCTCCATCTGCTTGCGGCAAACAGATCTGAAATCCCTCATTGCCTACTCATCAGTCGGCCACATGGGGCTGGTCGTCGGGGGCATCCTTGTACAAACACCATGAGGGTTTACAGGCGCGCTGATCTTAATGATTGCCCACGGACTCACCTCATCCGCTTTATTCTGCTTGGCAAACACCAACTACGAACGTACACACAGCCGGACCATAGTTTTGGCCCGAGGACTCCAAACACTCCTTCCACTAATAACAGCCTGATGATTCATTTCTAGTCTCGCCAATCTTGCACTCCCCCCGCTCCCCAACCTCATAGGAGAACTAATAATCATCACCTCCCTCCTTAGCTGATCTTGATGAACAATTTTACTTACTGGCGCCGGCACTCTAATCACTGCAGGTTACTCACTCTATATATTTCTTATAACACAGCGAGGCCCAGTGCCCGCGCACATCCTTTCCATCAACAGCTCTTACACACGAGAACACCTCCTGCTTGCCCTACATCTCCTTCCCCTCCTCCTACTAATCCTTAAGCCCGAACTAATCTGAGGGTGAACAGCTTGTAGACATAGTTTAACCAAAACATTAGATTGTGATTCTAAAGATAAGGGTTAAACCCCCCTTGTCCACCGAGAGAGGCTTGCCAGCAACGAAGGCTGCTACCCCTCGTACCCTCGGTTGAATTCCGACGCTCCCTCGGAGCTTTTAAAGGATAACAGCTCATCCGTTGGCCTTAGGAGCCAAAAACTCTTGGTGCAAATCCAAGTAGAAGCTATGCGAACCACCCCTGTAATAATAGCCACCGCCCTGCTACTTATCTTCTTCCTATTGGCCTACCCTCTCATAACAACCTTTACCCCTAGCCCCAAAAACAACCAATGGGCCCTTACACAAGTTAAGACCTCAGTAAAGCTCGCTTTCTTCGTTAGCCTCCTGCCTTTATTCTTGTTTCTATCAGAAGGGGCTGAGACTGTAATCACAAACTGGAGCTGAACCAACACCCTAACCTTCGACATTAACATTAGTTTAAAATTCGACTTCTATTCCCTTATTTTTACACCCGTTGCTCTATACGTCACGTGGTCCATCTTAGAATTTGCATCCTGGTACATACATGCAGACCCCTACATAAACCGATTCTTTAAGTACCTTCTCACTTTTCTCATCGCCATGATCATCCTTGTAACGGCAAATAACATGTTTCAGATTTTTATCGGCTGAGAAGGAGTTGGTATTATGTCTTTCCTCCTCATCGGCTGATGGTACGGGCGAGCAGACGCAAATACAGCCGCACTTCAGGCGGTACTCTACAACCGAGTCGGGGATATTGGACTTATTTTCACAATAGCCTGAATAGCTACAAATCTTAACTCCTGAGAATTTCAGCAGATCTTCTCCTCCTCCCAGCAGATAGACTTAACATTTCCTCTCCTCGGACTAATTATTGCCGCCACAGGGAAGTCCGCACAATTCGGCCTTCACCCGTGACTCCCCTCCGCTATAGAAGGCCCCACTCCCGTTTCTGCCCTCCTTCACTCTAGCACAATAGTCGTAGCCGGAATTTTTTTGCTTATTCGAACAAGCCCCCTTTTGCAACTCAACCCTAACATGCTAACCGTTTGCTTATGCCTAGGCGCACTAACGACCCTATTCACAGCATGCTGTGCTTTGACACAAAACGATATCAAGAAAATTGTTGCTTTCTCTACATCAAGCCAGCTAGGCCTAATGATGGTTGTAATCGGACTTAATCAGCCCCAATTAGCCTTTCTCCACATTTGCACTCACGCTTTCTTTAAAGCCATACTGTTTCTTTGCTCCGGTTCTATTATTCACAGCCTAAACGACGAACAGGATATCCGAAAAATGGGAGGAATACACCACCTCGCCCCTTTCACATCATCGTGCCTGACTGTAGGAAGCCTCGCCCTCACAGGAACCCCCTTCCTAGCAGGGTTCTTCTCCAAAGATGCTATTATTGAAGCCCTAAGTAACTCCTACCTCAACGCCTGAGCCCTAATTCTTACCCTTCTTGCCACCTCCTTCACGGCTATTTATAGCCTCCGAGTAATCTATTTCGTTTCGATAGGACACCCGCGATTTAACGCCATATCCCCTATTAACGAAAATGACCCTGCCGTTATTAACCCCATTAAACGCCTAGCCTGAGGAAGCATCGTAGCCGGACTGCTCATCACGGCTAACATTGTTCTGCCGAAAACCCCAGTTATGACTATGCCACTGCCTCTTAAGCTAGCGGCTCTCCTCGTCACCGCAATCGGACTAATCACGGCCCTCGAACTCGCCCAGCTTACAAGCAAGCAATTCAAGCCGCTCCCCAGCCTTGTGCCTCACAACTTCTCAAATATGCTGGGCTTTTTTCCGGCCATTATTCATCGATTCCCCCCGAAGATTAACTTAATACTAGGCCAATTTGTCGCCGCCCAAATGCTCGACCAGACATGAATTGAGAAAGCAGGCCCTAAAGCCATCTACACCACCAACCTTCCTCTAATTACAACTACAAGCAACGCCCAACAAGGTATGATTAAAACCTTCCTAGCCTTTTTTTTCCTCACCCTAATTCTTATTCTCTTGACCCTTTCATCCTACAGGGCCCGCAAAGTCGTCCGGTAAAGACCCCGCACAAGCTCCAAGACTGTAAATAAAGTTAAAAGCAACGCCACCCCTACGATCGCTAGAATTCGCCCCCCGGCCGAGTACATCATCGCCACCCCAGAGGAGTCTTCTCGAACGACTGACATTTCAGACTGCCGGCTATACCCAACCCCATTTCCCCCGTACCATCCCCCCATCAAATACCCCCCACCCAAAATAAGCCCAGTAAGGTATATTAAAGAATTAAGGGCGATGCGAGGCTCTCCTAGGGCCTCAGGGTGCAAGTCAGAAGCTAAGGCTGAAGAGTAAGCAAACACCACCAGCATCCCCCCCAAATAAATAAGGAACAGAATTAAAGATAAGAAGGTCCCCCCGTGTAAAATTATTAAGCCACATCCTACCCCTGACACCACAACTAGCCCTAGCGCCGCAAAGTAGGGAGACGGATTAGAAGCCACCAAAATTAACCCTAACAAAAGACAAAACATAAAAAGCAATGCTAAATAAGACATGGTTCCTGCCCGGATTCTAACCGAGACCAATGACTTGAAAAACCACCGTTGTTAATCAACTACAAGAACACTTAATGGCAAACTTACGAAAAACCCACCCCCTACTAAAAATCGCAAACGACGCACTCGTGGATCTCCCCGCCCCTTCGAACATTTCAGCGTGATGAAACTTTGGCTCTTTACTAGGCCTTTGTTTAATTGCTCAAATCGTCACAGGACTATTCCTTGCCATACATTACACCTCTGACATTGCAACAGCATTTTCCTCAGTTGCACACATCTGTCGGGATGTTAACTTCGGATGGCTGATTCGAAATATGCACGCCAACGGAGCCTCATTCTTCTTCATCTGTATTTACATACATATCGGCCGAGGACTCTACTATGGCTCCTATCTTTATAAAGAAACTTGAAATATTGGCGTAATTTTACTTCTTTTAGTAGTGATAACAGCATTTGTTGGGTACGTCTTGCCCTGAGGACAAATGTCATTCTGGGGCGCCACAGTAATTACCAACCTGCTCTCAGCAGTCCCCTACGTCGGCACGACCCTAGTTCAATGAATCTGAGGGGGCTTTTCGGTAGACCACGCCACCCTCACCCGCTTCTTCGCCTTCCACTTTCTTCTCCCTTTCGTAATTCTCGCAGCCACAGTACTTCACCTTCTCTTTCTACACGAAACCGGGTCCAACAACCCAGCCGGTTTAAACTCAGACGCGGATAAAGTACCCTTCCACCCTTATTTCTCATATAAGGACCTGCTCGGGTTCGCCATCATGCTCCTGGCATTAACCTCCCTTGCCCTTTTCACCCCTAACTATCTAGGGGACCCAGACAACTTCATCCCAGCTAATCCCTTGGTGACCCCTCCTCATATTAAGCCTGAGTGGTATTTCCTATTTGCGTACGCAATTTTACGCTCTATTCCTAATAAACTGGGAGGGGTTTTAGCCTTATTAGCATCCATCCTGGTCCTTATACTAGTTCCTTTCCTCCATACATCTAAACAACGAGGACTAACCTTTCGCCCCATCTCCCAATTCATCTTCTGGTTACTAGTGGCTGATGTAATGATCTTAACATGAATCGGCGGCATGCCCGTCGAGGACCCATACATCGCCATTGGTCAAGTAGCATCTGTCTTATACTTCTCAATCTTTCTCGCTCTTTTCCCCATGGCAGGTTGAGTAGAAAATAAACTTTTATTAAGCAGCTGCACTAGTAGCTCAGCGCCAGAGCACCGGCCTTGTAAGCCGGCCGCCGGAGGTTAAAATCCTCCCTATTGCTCAAAGAAGGGAGATTCTAACTCCCGCCCCTGGCTCCCAAAGCCAGGATTCTAAATTAAACTATTCCTTGGAATACATATATGTAATATCCCCATATATATATATATAGCATATGTATAATGAAGTAGGACATATTATGTATAATCACCATTCATATATATTAACCACTCCATTGATCACCATCCATTGAAAATCAACAAAGTACATAACGCTAAGATGAGCACTAGAAGGCTTAAACTTAATAGTGAATGTAAAAGGAATCACATTTAATAATTCAATAAAAAATTATCTAACCCAAAACACCCAACACACCTAATATGTAACACGCAGATTTTTGTCCTCATATATGGTGAAGCGTCGCATGCCGCGCGTTATGCTTCGAGTATCTGGCGATTATGATCTGGGGAAAGACATAAACCGTGGGGGTTCCTCACAGTGAATTATTACTGGCCCCGGTTCCTACCTCAGGGCCATTACTAGGGAGCAACCCACCCACGTTCATCGACACTCGCATTGACTGTTGGTGGAGTTCTAATTAACCGTGACCCCACATGCCGGGCGTTCTCTCTACCGGTCATCTGGTTTTTCTTTTTTTTTTTCCTTTCACTTTGCATTTCAGAGTGCAGCGCTAAGGTAAACAGACAAGCGTGTCCATATTCCTTGCATATATTATAATAGATGAATGGATTAAGATTTATATAGAAGAATTGCATAATTGAAATCAAGAGCATAAATAACTTACATCCCTCTAAGTATCCCCCCTGGTTTCCATTTATTTTTCGCGTAAAACCCCCCTACCCCCCTACTGCTCCTAGACTAGTATTCATTCCTGAAAACCCCCCGTAAACAGGAAAGTCTCGAGCGGGAGTAGGCCCACGATCAAACCCATGCAAGACAAAAATCAATTTTATTACAATATTTTTTTTT